AGATAAATAATTAGGGAGGCAACCAGGTCTTTTTGGGGATAGAGGGACTTGAACCCTCACGATTTCTAAAGTCGACGGATTTTCCTCTTACTATAAATTTCATTGTTGTCGATATTGACATGTAGAATGGGACTCTATCTTTATTCTTATCCGATTAATCAATTCTAAAAAAAAAGATTTATCAGACTATGATGGAGTGAATGATTTGATCAATGAATATTTATTTCATTTTTCAATTTTGATTTTGAATCGATTCACAAAAATTCTTTCATTTTTCATATCATATAAATAGATATAAAAAAATTATAGAACCGGTTGGAGTCATCATTAATCATTTTTAATCATTTGGCGATAGTATTTCAGTAAGTATACATATGTATATAGGTTTATCTTTCATCCTTTCGGAAGTTTCGATGGAAGGATTCCTTTATGAACACAATGCAGCCAACTCCATTTGTTAGAACAGCTTCCATTGAGTCTCTGCACCTATCCTTTATTTATTCTCGCTTTCTGAAACCCTTGTTTGTTTTCATAAAACGGGATTTGGCTCAGGATTGCCCATTTTTAATTCCAGGGTTTCTCTGAATTTGAAAGTTATCACTTGGTAGGTTTCCATACCAAGGCTCAATCCAATTAAGTCCGTAGCGTCTACCAATTTCGCCATATCCCCCTTTTTTTTGTGATGTGATTAGGATCACATCATGATGCCGTTTACCCTTTTTTGTTCATTTCCATTTAGATTATGCTGGAACCGTTGAATTCATTAGATATCGATTCCTGTATTGAAAAGTGTTTTCTCCGATTTGATTTTGTATCTATCTTCTTTCATCTCTATTGGAGACCATACTTGGTCCAACCAGAAATTCAATATAGATATATACCACATAACATATATCTATTATAATATATTATATATATACATGTCCCAATTTCTATGATTTTCTATCATTTTTAGTGTGCAATTTTGAATACTTGAACGGTCGATTCTTTTTTTTTTTTTTTTCGTCTTAGGTTTCGCCTTTCCGAATGAAACCCTAGGAATGTTTCATTATGGTCTGGATTGCACTTTTCTCCTCTTATCCTTTTCTTAGGGCAGATCATAATAAAAAAAAAACGACAAAGGGCAATTTAGTATTATTAATTTCAAATTTCATTAATAGCCATAACTAATCGAATGGATATAATTAATATATTATACGATTATAATATACAATAAATATACAATAAGATTCTAACTTAATTACTAGATTATATTCCTAACTTTAGGTACAAAGTTCTATTTCAAACTCTAAATCTAAATAAATATCTAGAAATAAAAAACCATGTACTAAAATATTTTATTTAGAATTTATATAGTTTTATTTTATTTTTATATAGTAAAATATCAAAAAACAATATTAAAAAATAGTAAAGGAAATATTAAATATGGAATAGTAAAAAAATATGAGTCTCTAATTAAACAAATTAAGATATTTATTATTGATAAACATATATTTGAGAAATAGATCTAAATTAATATATCAAAATGAAATATTTTTGAAAATTAGATTTTCCATTCATATTCGTTTCTATAGTTGAATTTTTCTACATTTATATCATATTTATTATGAAATAACTAAGAATAAACAGTTAAGATCTCAGCAGCAGTAGTTTACTAAATTAGTATACGTGTACAATTTATGTTATGTGAGCCCGCTTAGCTCAGAGGTTAGAGCATCGCATTTGTAATGCGATGGTCATCGGTTCGATTCCGATAGCCGGCTTTTCTCCATTTGTTTTATTTTTTAGATAATTGATAATAGGAAATCTAAAGTGAAAAGCTTCTTTGCCCGTTCCTAAAGGTCACCGAGCCCCTTCGATTATTTCATCGAAACTTCCAATTATTAATAAAAATTGGATTGGAGGGGTTTGGTCTCTGTAGAACAAATCAATCAAGAAAAGAGCCCTTCATTTTTTTTTTCGATTATTTCAAATTCTTTTTCTTTTTTATTTATATAATACAATTATATATACAATATTTCTATACAATAAGGTCTGACTATTGATACAATTCCTCTAATTATTCTTTGTAATACTTCAGTAAATTTCGCTTCATTTATCATATTTTAGTTTAGTTTTAATTTTGGTTTATGAAATTTCATAAAAAAAGGAGTCTTTATGTCGCGTTACAGAGGACCTCGTTTCAAAAAAATCCGCCGTCTGGGGGCTTTACCGGGGCTAACTAGTAAAAAGCCTAGAGCCGGAAGCGATCTTCGAACCCAATCGCGCCCCGGCAAAAAATCGCAATATCGTATTCGTTTAGAAGAAAAACAAAAATTGCGCTTTCATTATGGTCTTACGGAACAACAATTACTTAAATACGTTCGTATCGCCGGAAAAGCCAAAGGGTCAACAGGTCAGGTTTTACTACAATTACTTGAAATGCGTTTGGATAACATCCTTTTTCGATTGGGTATGGCTTCGACTATTCCTCAAGCCCGCCAATTAGTTAACCACAGGC